AGTACTGAAAAAACTCATATAAGCAAAAAATCTCAAGTATCCTTGATCGTGAGCCATATAATTATCACTATAAATAAGAACCATAATTCCAACAGTAGTGATTAACATTGACATAATAGAAGTAAGTGGATCGATCAAGTAGCCGAATTCTAAAGAAAAATCATTATCGAGGGTCCAAGACCATACATATTGATAGATAGAACTGCTTTTTATTTGCTGAATAGACAGATTAGTTGAAAAAATCATGACTATACTTAACAATAAAATACTCGAAAAAGCCCACATACGACGGATATTTTTTGTTGCTGTCGGAAAAAGAAGAAGTCCCACTCCTATTAACATAGGAACTGGAAGTGGAAGGAAAGGTATGATCCACGCATATTGATATGTCTGTTCCATAAAAAAAGTTTTTTAATTCTTAATTAATATTAATTGTTTCCGATTCACCGGATCTTACCTCTTTTTGAAAGGAGTCAATAAAAAAATAAAGATATGCACTAACTTAATAACTTAAATAGAAATAGAATTTTTGAATTTTTATTTCTTTTTATACTTATTCTTTAGAAGTTTCTGCTAAATACTTCAAATATTCAAATCAAGAAGTTACAATTGGTCAAATCATATGAAAAAAGCAGATTAATTACTAGTCTCCTTCGAACTTTCAAATTCAAGTTAAATTAGGCATATTTTTCGCGAATTTGACAAGTTACTAAAAAAAAAAAGAATATTCTTTTTTTTAGTAAAAAAAATAGTTTATGCGATTTTCCTATATCTTTCACGCATCTTATGTATTTTGATTTTAGAATCAAAAATATTATCTAGAAAAGAAATACATAATGAATTGGCAAAGCGCAAATTTCTTTTGAACAATAGATGTCTTTCACATCCAGCTATACCAATGAGTAATCTCTTAATTTTTATTTAAATGGCAGTTCCAAAAAAACGTACTTCTGCATCAAAAAAGCGTATTCGTAAAAATTTTTGGAAAAGGAAGGGGTATTGGGCAGCGTTAAAAGCGTTTTCCTTAGGGAAATCTATTTCTACCGGGAATTCCAAAAGTTTTTTTGTGCAACAAACAAATAAAATAAGTAATAAAACATAACATGTTACAATAATCTGAATCGGCTTGACTCAAAAATTGACTCATTTCGTTTCGAAAATAAAATTCCCGCTTTCCATTCCCTGTTGAGTTAATCAATAGGAAATGGAATTTGTTTCGCTCTTAGAATTAGAATAAGGATTTTTCTCTTTACCGTACTGAATTCAAAAAAAAAAAAAAAAAAGAATCCTTTTTTTTGACAAAAAAACATAAGATAGGTAATTGTCTTTTTAGTATATTTTCTCATTTCCAAGGTGGGGAGTATTATTTTCCCCATCAGCCTGTTTCTTACAATAATATAAGGTTTTCTTTTTTCTCTAGATCCACGTTTTCTCTATAGAAAGGCGAGTAAAAAATCAAAATCATTGAAACTAATTGATTAAAATTCTAAACCTTTTTGTGCAACTTTCTTCTTTTTGGATTTTCTATGAATTCCTATATAGACTCCCATATATTTATTGCCATCAATCCACTCAAAAACACTTAACAAATTTTTTTGGATAAATATGTGTCAATTTTTACTGATCCAAAATTTTTTTGTTCATTGATAAAATGGATTTTTTGGTTTCAATGTTTGAAATCAAAAACATAAAACAAAACAAAAATGTTTTTTTTTGGGGGGGTTCTATCCTTTAATTCATAGTTGGACTATCTAGTTTTCCAAGAGTTCAAGTCGAGGAGAGTCTAAAATACACACTAAAACTAAGACCCTAAATTCAAATAATGAACCTTCAAATACCTATTTGAACGAATTTTTATTCATCAATTTGAATCTTTCCTAAAAAATATTGCAACAATTTAATTCTTAAATCTAGACGATTGCTTATTCATAGGGTATTATGAATTCAAGACAAGCCGCTATGGTGAAATTGGTAGACACGCTGCTCTTAGGAAGCAGTGCTAGAGCATCTCGGTTCGAGTCCGAGTGGCGGCATGTCATCTCCTAAAAAAACTAAATAGATTCTATAATGAATTCAATTTCCGATTTCCTTTTTCTAATTATGGGACTCCTTAAAAAAAAAATTATGATATTTTCAACTTTAGAGCATATATTAACTCATATTTCTTTTTCGATTGTTTCAATTGTAATTACAATTCATTTCATAACTTTTTTAGTCGATGAAATCGTAAAACTATATGATTCATCCGAAAAGGGGATGATAATGACTTTTTCCTGTATAACAGGATTATTAGTTACTCGTTGGGTTTATTCGGGACATTTTCCACTAAGTGATTTATATGAATCATTAATGTTCCTTTCATGGAGTTTTTCCCTGATTCATATAGTCCCGTATTTCAAAAAAAATCAAAATCTTCTAAGCACAATAATTGGACCAAGTGCTATTTTTACCCAAGGCTTTGCTACTTCAGGTCTTTTAACTGAAATACACGAATCCAAAA